ACTCGATGCCAGGATCACTTCTTGAATCTTTTCTTTATGATCAAAAAGAATAGTCATTAGATCTTTTTGGCTCCCCATGGATCGGAATGTCATGGGGCCTGTAGCTCAGTGGATTAGAGCACGTGGCTACGAACCACGGTGTCGGGGGTTCGAATCCCTCCTCGCCCACTTACTAACTAGAAACCACAATGAATTGAAATAAATTCTCAATTACTACCTTAGCAAAGTAAAAAGTAATGTTGCTATTTATTCTTTCTGTATTGTATCATCCTCATTATAAAGAAGAAAAAAAATTCAATTAATTGTCTATTGATGCTGTACTCTTTTTAGTTTATTTTTATATTATTCAATAACTTACTTTAATCTTGATTTTGATTCCAGAGAATCAAATCATAAATAGCGAGCTCCCCAGGTAGGGTTTGAACCTACGACCAATCGGTTAACAGCCGACCGCTCTACCGCTGAGCTACTGAGGAAGGCTAACTCTCTTCTATTAAGATTAAGCCCCCCATACTCTATTCTATATTATATTCATGAGGGGCAGAAAAAAAAAGCAGTAAAGTAAAATAGCAAAAAAAATAAAAATAATATGCATACATCAATTATGCATACATCAATTGAAATTATGCTCCTTCTCTCTATATGTATGCCAAAAACACGCTTAGAACAATTTATAAAAATCAAAGCTACAAATTTGATATCTTATCTAGAAAATAACAGCTACTCTTTTTGTCTCAAGATATTTGTGCTTTTACTCGGTTTTTTTCATGCTAATACACTCTCTACTATCCTAGCACAAGTAGCTGATTGGGATATATTAATAGCAGTTATATTATCAGTAATGGTTGAATCTATAGGTCTTTTGATTTATCAAATACCTAGTAGAATTCTTTTGTTTACAATTTGTAAAGAAAGGAGAAAAAAGAGTCTCTTTCTTCTCAACGTTTGGAAAATAGGATTTACATATGCATTATTCGTAGATTCTTTCAAAGTAGGTAGTTAATAAAAAGTAGCAAGATGAAATTAACACATCATGATCATTAGATACAAACAAAAATAAATAGAATCCATTCAAGAATAAATAATAAGTATAGAATAGATTTATTGATTTATTATAGTATAGAATAGAAATTCTCTAATAATCAAATCAATACAAATCTAAAAAAATTTTTATTTTGTATTGATTGATCAATAGAGTGTATTAACAATGTCTATTCTCTAGAACATACAAAAGATCTAATTTATTTATTTATACATCACAAAAATCTTAATTCGAACCTATCTGAGAATTGTGTAAAGGTAAGAAAAAGAATAAAACAAGAGCACCTATTAGAATACTGAATAAATAGGATGAAACTCTACCACTTTCTTTGTATTTCAAGCTTTGACCACCTAAAAGAGTAGAAATTCCAGTCAAATTTACCACTCCATCAAATAGCCACTGATCTAAATAAAAGAGAAGTTGAGCTAGATTACGAGTTCCACTTAGAAAAAGAGAATGATAGAAAACTTCAATATACCACTTTGAAAAAGAAAATTGATAAAACTCAAAGTAGATTTTTTTCAAGGATCTTTTGAAAAACCCAAAATCTATGCTAATATTATTATATGCATAGATGGAATAAGCAATAATCATACCAATCAATGCAACTCCAATTGAACTAAAATTTAATAGTATTTGAAAATAACTTGTTTCATTATCATACACAATTGGAGAATCTAAAAATATATACAAATAATCGTGAAAAGGAGTACTTATAAAACCAATAAACAAGCTTAAAAAAGAAAGTATAATTAAAGGAATTAGCATATATAAATTAGATTCATGTACTTCTTTTGTAGATTTTAGATTATTCTTATTTAGAAATATTATACCACGAAAATCCCCTTCAAAGGCAAGTAAATAAACTCGAAACATATAAAAACCAGTTAATCCCGCTGTAATCCAAGCAATTAAGCCTAAATTGAAATTGTATTTCCAAGCATCAGCAATAATTTCATCTTTTGACCAAAAACAAGCAAAAGGAGGAACTCCACAAAGAGAAAGAGTGCCAATTAAGAAAGTAAACCTTGTTATTGGCATAGACTTACCAAGCCCTCCCATAAAGACAAGATTCTGATTATTTTCAGGATTATAACCTAGAAGTGGCTCTAAGTTATGTATAACTGAACCAGATCCTAAGAATAGAAGTGCTTTGGAATATGCATGAGTTACAAGATGAAATAAGCCAGCTTTATATGATCCTATGCCCATTGCAACCATCATATATCCAAGCTGAGAAATTGTAGAGTAAGCTAAACTTTTTTTTAGGTCAATTTGACTAAGAGCTATGGTAGAACCTAAAAAAGCTGTAAGAATACCAATGCATGTAATTAAATTCATTATGGAAGGAAAGAGCTGGAACAAAGGGAATAAACGAGCTACAAGAAATATACCTGCAGCAACCATGGTCGCTGCATGAATAAGAGCAGATATAGGCGTAGGTCCTTCCATTGCATCTGGTAACCATATATGCAAAGGAAACTGAGCTGATTTTGCTATAGGTCCACAAAAAAGAAGAAAAGAACAAAAAATAAAAAAATATAAATGAGAATTATTATTTGAAATAATTTCTTCAGTACGTTTAGTGACAGTAATAAAATCAAAGCTATTTGTAAACCAATATAATCCTAAGATTCCTAAAAGCAGACAAAAATCTCCTATTCGATTAGTTATAAAAGCTTTTTGACATGCACTAGCAGCATTAGGTCTAGTAAACCAAAAACCTATTAATAAATATGAACACATACCTACTAGTTCCCAAAAAATGTATATTTGAAATAAATTTGGACTTAAAACAAGCCCCAACATAGAAGCTGTAAATAAGCTTAAATAAGCAAAAAACCTGACATAACTCTGATCATGTGACATGTAACCATGGCTATATGACATAACTAGTACTGCTACACTTGTAACCAAAAATAACATAAGCGAAGAAAGTGGATCAATAAAAAAACCTAATTTCAAAGAAATATTATCATTGACTATCCATGGAAATAAAAAACAATAATTAGAATGACCTATTATATATTTCCATAACAGATTCATGGAAATAATCATAGAAAAAAAAACAGTTATGGTACTAATTAAACCATATAGATGTCTTAAACTTCGAGTGGGAAGTCGAAAAGATATTAATCCGAAACCTGCCACAAATGCAGATAAAAAAGGAAGCATAGGGATTAACCAACTAGATTGATAATGAAAAATAAAGTCCATAAATAACAAGAATTTATTTGATTGATTTCCTAATTAATATTCATTATGTGATTATTTATTTCCTAACTGAATTATTTTTTTATAACTAACAGGCAATTCTTATTCCATTTTTATTGATGTATTATATGTTGATTGATACTAAAATTCTTACATAAGTCAAATAAATGATATTATTACTATTACATTATATAGGATAGAATAATACCATATAATGATGAATTTAAATTATTTTATTAATTTGAATTTTATAGATATTTAAATCTTCTATATTTTTCTATATTATATAAAATTATATAAAATTTTGTATATTACAATATTAAAATTACAACAATATTACATTGCATCTTTATTCTATACATCTATAATATATATATCTATAATATATATATTATATAATCCACTAGATAATAGAATAAAAATAATCAATAAAGATAATAATCTATAGCTATAAGAATATATAAAATATATAAGTATATAATTAATCAAGATATAAGTATACAATATATAAGTATATAATCAATTAGAAACAATATACAGTAAATTCAATAATAATTACATTAAGAAAATCGATTAAAAAAAGAATCTAAATAAAAGTAAAAAAAATACAATAAATCTTTTATTAATTTTATTAATTATAGAAACAAATTCATAAATTAATAAATTCATAAATTAATATTAAATTAATACTAATTATAATTATTAATACTCTATTTTAATAATTATTAATACTCTATATATTACAATATTAAAACATAGTATTGAAATAAATGTCATATTTAATTAAAATAAAATGAATCTATTATAAATTAAATATAAATTCAATAAAAGTTCTAATCAATATATAGAAATATAAAAAATAGAAATAGTAAATATAACATAACAATCAGAAATTAATTAATTTCTGATTGTTATGTTATATTTCTGATTGTTATGTTATTATGATTGAGAATAAAAATCTTTTTTATTAAAATACACTGTTAGTTTTCATTATATTTATTGTCTTAATTCTTTTATAATATTCATTTCCATTATATGAAATTAAATTCAATTGTCTTATATTTCATAATATTTAATAGTATATAATATACTATTGGATAATTACAATATCATAGAATTAGTATATAATCTATTATAAATAATCTATTATATTTCGATATCTAATATAAGAATAACTATATAATAATAATAATAGTAATAATGTAATTCATAAGATAATATAAGATAATATTTTATAATCTAACAATATAGATAACCATAACAATATAAATAATATGGAATTCATATATAGAATTCATATAAATAGAATCTAAAAATTCTATATAAATTATATTTATAATTAAATTAATTATTGATTCTTTTATTGAGTATTTCCTTTTTTATTCTATTCATGAAATCTTATAGTGATATTAATAAACTTAATTAAATAATTAATCGAATAGAAATTAAATATTTAAATGGAAAGAATCTATTTTAAGAAAGAGAAAATTAATAAAGTAGTCATAAAAAATAAATATAAATAAATGACAATGACATAAATATAAATAATAATAAAAATAATATTACATATATTCTTACATATGTTAATAAGATTATACATATAGATATTTATATATATTTAATATATCTATTCATATATTCGATATTTATATAGATCTCATTATATATTTATTGTATAATTTTAATCAAAAATACACTTTCATCTATGAATACAAATACTTATGCAATTATTCAAATGGGTGGACAACAGCTTCAAGTCCAAACTGGTCGATTTTACGATACTTGTGACTTTTCAATTTTAAAGCCTGATACAAAAATTATTATATACAAAGTGACTATGATTCATTTAAACTCTCAATTAGTTATTGGAAAACCTTGGTTACATAATGCAATGATAAAAGGGCGCATTTTACATTCTTACCGTGATAATAAAGTTACTATCTATAGGATGCATTCTAAAAAAAAGATGCGTCGGAAACAAGGCCATAGACAAAATATTACACGGTTTATTGTAGATGGCATTTTTTTAGATGGCAAAAATATTTAGAATAAAAAGAAGATGATAAAAACAATATATAAAAAGATTATTGTTTTTTTTTCTTTAAAGTACAATGTTTTTTAAAGTACAATGATTATTTGTTTTCAATAAGTTATTATATTCAATTAATTGAATGTAATAATTTATTGTTGTATATTTATAGTGTTATATAATTACTATTTCGGGAAAACATATAAACATATATATAGCTACTACTTCGATAAAAAAAAATATATATATAACATAGATATTATCTATGTTATATATATATTTTTTTTTTATTAATAATTCTTATTAATACTATTTGAGAATTAATAATATATATTATTAATTCTCAAATAGATTATCATGATAAACTTGAAGTTTCTTTTTATTCTTCTTCCTTAGATTGAGATTCAAAAGATGAAGGTAATATTATATTTTTTTTTGAATAATAGAAACTTTTTGAACGTTGACTTAAAATAGATTTTGCCAAAGAGAATGCCTTAATTGCTGATTCGCAAGCTTCTTTTTTCCAAGTTGTCTTACGAATTTTTGTTTTTGATTTAGAAGTACGCTTTTTAGGAACTGCCATAAGGAAAAAAAATCAGTGAATATAGATTCAATAGGAATTTTATCATAATTAATTCAATCTCTAGATTCAAGATAAATTACTATATAGAGTACAACAAATCTAATATACTACAGAAAACTTACAATTGGATTATATTCTTGTATAGAAATTAAATCAAAATTTATTAACTTTTTAATAAATTTTGATTATTATTTTCAACTAAAATGAGAAATATAACAAAAAAGAATAAAATATACATAATACAATAAATAATAAAAACAGACAATAAATAACAAGTTATCTAATGGACAATAATATAATACAATATTTTAGTATATATATAATAGTGTATATATACATATAATAGTATATATATACTATTATTTATTTTTATTATACGTTATATTTTAATATGATATATACATGACATTATATACATGATATTTTCTACATGATATTTGATTTATAAAATTAATGATATAATATAATTTTTGATTATATTCTTTATAAGATATTTATAAGATATATTATATAGATTTATATAGAAAATTATTTAAGATATATAACATCATTTAATTATTGAATTAGTTTATATATTAATATTTATATATAATGATATATAACATTCATATATAACATTGATTTCTATTGATATTTAATATATAACATTGTATAATACTTATATATAAATATAAGCCGTCATGGTGAAATTGGTATACACGTTGCTCTTAGGAAGCAGTGCTTATGCATCTCGGTTCGAATCCGAGTGACGGCATTTTTATCTTGATAGAATTCAATTTACCATATACAATTACAATGATTTAAGAAAGAATTATATAGACATTTATGATGAATGTATTGCCATAGATTGTATAATAACAGAATAGATATTCAAATAATAGATATTCAAATAATATTCCTATATTGTTAAAATAACATTAATATATACATAATATGCTGTTTATTGATTGATTTTATTAGTATTATTTACTTAATAAATATAAATCTAATTTATTATTCATTTGATTTTTTATTATTTTTTTTCACAATAGAAAAAAATAATAAAACAATTTTATAGTATATTTATCTATTTTTATAGTATATTTATCTATATAATAAGTTTGATGTTTTGATTTTATCTTATATTATTTCTATAGTATGTCATATTTAAAATCTATTTTTTTTTTTGTATAATTATTCTACATCTATTATACAATATATATTTATTATAAAATATTACATATATAATATAATTTTATGCATATAATTATTTGTATAAAAAATTATAAAAAAATCATACAAGAAAGCTAAATTTTACATAATTTTCAAAATTCAGTCTCAAGAACTTTTGTCAAATATCTCATTTTTTTTATTGTTTTTGTCAACTCTATTTTATTGGACTCGTCTAATTATTTTGAGAAATAGTTGGATCTACTTTTTAGGCAAGCTAACTGTATTACTTGGTAATTGTTGCTTAACAGCTTTACTTCTAATAAGATGGATTACAATAGGCCATCTTCCTTTAAGCAATCTTTATGAATCATCTATCTCTTTATGTTGGAGTCTTATTTTGACTCATATTCTCATTGATTTGAAAAGTAAAGGACCTTGGATAGGCGCAACTACTGCACCAAGTGCAATGTTTCTTAATGGATTCTGTATTTTAAGTTTACCTAGAAATATGCAAAAAGCTACAGCTTTAGTTCCCGCACTCCAATCAAATTGGCTTCTGATGCATGTAAGTATGATGATTTTTAGTTATGCTGCTTTATTGTCAGGATCTTTACTATCAATTGCATTTCTTGTTTTAGATACACTTAGAATTGAAGAATTCAAAGATTGCGATTTGAATACCAAAAAAAAAATTATCAAAGATCGTAATTCTATATTGAATTTAGGATTTGTGAGTGATTTAATTGAAGAATTAGATTATTGGAGCTACCGTATTATTAACGTTGGTTTTCCTTTTCTTACTCTGGGTATTTTATCAGGAGCTGTATGGGCAAATGAAACTTGGGGATCTTATTGGAATTGGGATCCTAAAGAAACCTGGGCATTAATTACATGGTTCATTTTTGCTATATATCTTCATGTGCGTATTAATAAAGGTTGGAAAGGTCGTAAAGTTGCTTTCATAGGGGTATTAGGATTCTTTGTTATATGGGTTTGTTATCTTGGGGTTAACTTATTAGGAAAAGGACTTCATAGCTATGGGTGGTTCAATTAAAAAAGTGTAATTTTAATCAATAGATTGTATTCAAGATTTTATTTATTTAAAAAATTACATAAAAGAGGTATATATATTTTCTATATTCTATATATTCTTTACATTAGTCTATATTCTCTCTGTATTCTATTATATTATAGAATAATTATTAATTATAAATTTATAAATCTAGATATTATAGAATAATTATTCATTATATTAATTAATTTGCTATCCAAATTTTTATTATTATTAAATTGTATTAATTGTATTATTGTTTTCTACAATAATACAATTAATACAATTTAATAATAATAAAAATTTGGATAGCAAATTAATTAATATAATGAATAATTAAGAATATATTCTTAATTCATAATATATTGTTAATATATTCTATTATTACAACATCTTATAATCTTATATTATTGATTACAATCTATTATATTATGATGTTATATGATATTATTTATATGATATTATATTATATTATGATATATACATAATTAGAAATTAGAATAAATCATATTGATTATATTGTATTATTCTAAATATAAAAGATTCTTATTTTCATATAATTGTATTTTATAATTATAATTTAATATAAGAGATTTTATTAGTATATTCTATAGATTTTTCTATTTTTTAGTAATATTTATTAACAATCTTTATTATAAGTTTATTATAAAATAGAAAGAGCATTTTGCCATATTGAAAGGAGAATATTTGGATATAAACCTATTATAATAACCGGAATAAATAAAGAAACTATGATAAAAACTTCACGAGGTCCACTGTCGATAAAAGACATTGATTCAAAATGGAATGTATCAACTCCATAAAACATTTGACGTAACATACTTAAAAGGTAAATAGGAGTTAGGATGACTCCTAAAGCTTGAAAAAGAATAATAAAACATCGAAAAGATGGAGAATAAAAAGTACTACTTATTATTCCTAAAAAAATCATCATTTCTGCAACAAATCCACTCATAGTTGGTAGAGCTAAAGAAGCTAATGAGAATCCTGTAAACATAGAAAACATCTTTGGCATTTTTAATGCAATACCACCCATTTCACTTAGACTAACTGTTCGAATACGGTCATAAGTAGTACCTGCTAAGAAAAACAAGCTAGCACCAATTAAGCCATGAGAAATCATCTGACAAATTGCACCACTTAATCCTATATTAGTAAATGAACAAATTCCAATTAAAACAAAACCCATATGAGATATTGAAGAATAAGCAATTCTGCGCTTTAAGTTCTTTTGAGATAAACAAACAGAAGCTGCATATATTATCTGAACAGTGCCCAAAATCACTAACCAAGGTGCAAAGTAAGCATGAGCATTAGGAAACAAAGTCATATTTATACGTATCCATCCATATCCTCCCATTTTTAGTAAAATGCCTGCTAATAGCATGCATGTGCTATAGTGAGCTTCTCCATGTGTATCTGGAAGCCAAGTATGAAAAGGTATTATTGGTAGTTTTACAGCATAAGCAAATCCAAAACCTAAATAAAGGATTTTTTCTAAAATGAAAGGGTATTCTTTTTCTGCTAAATCTTCAAAATGCCATGTAGCTATATTAGCCCCATAGAAACAAACAGTAAAAGTAGCTATAAATAAGAAAAGTGAGCCTATAGCTGTATAAAATATAAATTTTGTAGCGGCATAAAGTCTTCTTCGTCCCCCCCATAAAGAGATTAAAAGATAAATGGGTATTAGTTCTAATTCCCACATTAAGAAGAATAAGAATAGGTCCTGAGACGTAAAAAGACCTATTTGTCCACTATACATTACTAGCATTAAAAAGTAAAAAAGTTTTGGATTACATGTTATAGGCCATGCTGCAAGAACAGCTAATGTAGTAACTAAACCTGTTAATAAAATAAGTCCCATAGAAAGTCCATCGACACCTAAAGCCCATTTAAAACCAATAGTAGGAATCCATTCTATACTCTCTTTGAATTGAAATGAACTATTGTGAAAATCGTAGTAATAACCAAAAATATAACTCATTACAAGAAAATCCAACAGGCATATTCCTAAAGTATACCATCTTACAGTTTGATTTTCCCTACTAGGAAGTAATGGAATGAAAAATGCTGCAAAGAGGGGAAATAGAATAATAATACTTAACCAAGGGAATTGATTCATAATAAAAAATATATCTATTTAAAATGAAGAATATTTAAGAAAAAAATATTCTTGAAATCTATGATTCATTAAAATTTTGAAAAATTAGATTATGTAATTCTAATTATATAATCTGTATTATGTACAATATAATAATATATAAATATAAGAATATATATATATAAGAATATAGAAATATAATAATAAATAGAGAGAATAGAATCTTATCTGTTTCTATTGATTAATATTTATAATTTATAAATATTCTATTATACAGAATACAGTATCTTGTATATGCAATAATTATTTACATAAAGTTATAATGATTATTAATTATAATTACTGCATATTTTTTTCTATTCTATTAGATTTTTATCATCATATTTGATTGTTTATTTTCTAAAGAATATATCTGTTTATTTATTGGATATTATGTATTAATTATGTATTATATAATTATGTATTATATAATATTATATAAATTATATTATTATATTATTATATATATGTTATTATATTATTATATATATGTATTATTTATATATAAATTATATATATATAATACATAATTGAATAGAATATTGTTAATAATTTGCAATATAAATCTTTTATAATTAGCAGCTTGATCTTATTACATTTTATTATTTTATTATACTATTTTTTTTTATTATATATTACTTTTATATTACTTATATTACTTTTATATTACTTTTTAGATTTATATGTTTTTTTTGTCTATATCAATAGAATATATAGAATATATAGGATATATATATTCTATATATTCTATTGATATTCTACTTAAAGAAATCAATCTGTCAATTCGATATACGCTTGTGTTTTATATTTGTATTCTTTTATTTATCTTTTCAACATATCAATTTATATTGAATCTATCTAATAAACTTATCTAACATGTTAGATAAGTTTATTAGATAGATTCAATATTTTAATCTTATTATTACCTATATATTTAATTTATATTGTGTTTATATTCTTTTCTTATCCGATAAAATCACAATAAATAAATTGATCAAGTAAATAGAAATTTAATAAGCTAATCCCATACTACGAGTTGTCTCAGACCCAAGATACACTCTAACACTTAAAAAGTCTGTTGGACACGCAGATTCACATCGTTTACAACCCACACAATCTTCGGTTCTAGGAGCTGAAGCAATTTGTTTAGCTTTGCATCCTTGCCAAGGAATCATTTCTAAAACATCTGTAGGGCAAGCTCTGACACATTGTGTACAACCAATACAAGTATCATAAATTTTGATTTTGTGTGACATAAGAGACTCCAAATTTGTTTTGAAATAACTTAATTTCAATTTTTCCATTCATTCTAAAATTAAAATTCTTCATTGACTATAAAATAAATACAAAGAAATATTAAATTTTTATTCATTTATATCATTCAAATCATTTATCTCATATCATACTCTTTAGATCATTGACATATTCTACTATAAATCCTCTCTATCAATTATAGGATATAATAAATATGATATAATAGAAACTGTTAAAAAAAACAATATAACATATTCATTTAATTTCATTTATTGAGAATGTTAATATTTATTAATATATAATAACAAATAAGAATCAATAGAAAATATCAATAATAGAAAAAATAAATTAATACATAAGATAAATTGTAATTTATAAATAGAATATAAATAAGCAGATAATATTTCATTATTCCATTTTATTGAGTAGAGATCATTTTATTCATTGCTTAATTTGAATTACTATTTTAATTCATTATATTCATTTTTTCATGGAATAAAAAAAAATAGATTTTATTCTAATAATAGAATAAAATCTAATAATAGAATAAAATATGCTTTATAAATTAGAAATTATCAATTTTATCTCATATAAATAAAGGTAAATATCTAAATTTGAATATCTACCTTCTTAATATCATATATAGATATTGTTTATTACAATAGAATTGAAAAATAATTCAATAAAAAGTAATCTCATAAAAAATACCAGTAATATGAATCAATATCAAATAATTTATAAATTATTCAATCTCTATTTATATTATTTCTTGTATCATATTTTTCATAATATATTTATTTTTTTGTTATAAATATATTATTATTTATATAAATATATTATTATTTATATTATATATTTTATTAATTTGTTCTGATAAATTTACTGGTATGTATTTATATTTCTATATACATCTTATTATTTTATAAATTGTATTAGATTCAAGTAATTGGTTTTTCATTGTCTTAACAATGAATTCGTTTATTTAAGTATATTAAATCTATCTATACGTATAGATCTTCTATTTCGATACATAGCTAATAAAATAGCTAATGCAATTGCTGCTTCTGCTGCAGCAATTGCAATAATAAATAGTCCAAATAAATTACCTATAATTGCAGAAGAATCAAAAAATTTGCAAAAAATTACTAAGTTTAAATTAACTGCATTAAATATTAATTCCAGACAGATTAGAATTTTAACCATATTTTGGCTTGTAATCAATCCAAAAATTCCAAGACAAAATAAAAAGGAACTTAAAATTAATATATGTTGTAATATCATCAAATAATCTATGTGAATCAAAAATACATAATTGCATTATTATAATATAATTATATATATTATATATAGACTATAATAAATATATATATATTTATTGCAATCTATATATGATTATTGTAATGCTAATATATAATAATACAATAATTTCTAAATAATAATTTATAAGAATAAAAAAGAAAATAATCATAAAAAATAGACTATACTAATAACAAATATAGATTATAATACTATAATAAATTAAATAGAAATAATACACAATCAATATAAATCATTTTATAAATACTATTGATTCTATCTACTAGTTTGATTCTATCTACTAGTATATACTAAAATATTTATTTATACTAAAAACCTTGTATATACTAAAAAATGCAGAATATCCTTGTATTAATTTTATTATATATATTATTATTCTTCTTTACATACTATTATAATGTTATTGTTATATATTGTATTATAGCAGTGAATATTACCTTTTATTTATATCTCCTTTTTTATTAATAGTTTTTGCATTTTATTTCTATATAGTAAACTTATTGAATATCTGTTAAAAAAAATAATTTTTATACTTATATAAAATCTATATTTTTTTTTGTATAGTCATTCAGTTTCTTCTGTGTTTTGATAACGAGCAATCGAAACTGCTCCTATTAATGCTATTAATAGCAATAATGAAATTAATTCAAACGGAAGAAGAAAATTACTTAAAAGATAAATACCAATTTGATCGAGTTTATTATTCTCGTTCAATAAAATATAGGAAGATTGAGTTGACCAAGGTGTTTGTAGAATAATTTTAACCAGCAATACAAATAAGCTTATACAAGCAAAAGCAGAAATTTGACTTTTTTTAGTAAAATAGAAAATAAATGTAGATGATTTAGGTAAGCTTATTAACATAATGGCAAATAGAATTAATACGTTAATAGCTCCTACATATATAAGAATTTGAGTAACTGCTAAAAAGTCTGCATCAAAAAAAAGATACAATAAAGCTATCAAGCTTAAAACTAGCGCTAAAGATATCGCAGCATATACAATATTATTAAAAAAAATGACTGCTAAAGCTCCTATATAAATTCCTAATTGAATTAAATAAGCTACTATTAATTGATAAGACATATTTAAGAAATCCATTCTAAGCAAATTATAATTGTCAATTCAAAGTACTTTTTATTTGATTTGTTTTATAATTCTGATATACATGTTATTCTATATTTATTCTTTGTTATACATATTAGATATGGTATTCATTGCCAATATTGTTGATTATTGATCTTATATTATTATTTATATCATATTATACTATATGAATTACATTCTTTAAATTATATAGATATTTCTTTTATATAGATTCTTAGGTTTAATAGATAGTTCTTCAAATAAGAAGAACTATCTATTATAAAAACAAAAACTATCTATTATATTATATATATGTAAGATCTTAATTATATAAATATAATTTATATAAGTTATTTCTTAAATAAAGAAGTCATATTCATTCTTGAGTTCTTATTTCCTTACTTATCTCAATTCTTTTCAAGATGCTTTAGTCACTAAAGCATCTTGAAAAGAATTGAAAGGCAACCGTCCCAAGGCTATTTGATCATAATTCAGTTCATGTCGATCATATACAGAAAGCTCATATTCTTCAGTCATAGATAAACAATTAGTTGGACAATATTCAACACAATTTCCACAGAAAATACACACTCCAAAATCAATGCTATAATTTTTTAGCTTTTTTTTTCTAATATCTTGTTGAAAATTCCAATCAACTACAGGTAGATTAATAGGACATACTCGAACACATACTTCGCAAACAATACATTTATCAAATTCAAAGTGAATACGTCCTCGAAAACGTTCAGATGTTATCAATTTTTCATAAGGATATTGCACAGTAATAGCTGATCGATTTATATGATTGAGAGTAACTATAAATCCTTGACCTATATATCGAGCAGCTCGAAAAGATTCTTGACTATAATTTTTTAAACTATTAATAAAATTAAACATAGAATGAAGGTATAGATATAAGATATTACATTAATTACAATATATATATATATATATATATATATATAATAATATATAAATGTTCATATATGCTATTATAAATATAATAATTACTATTATATTTATAATAATTATTATATTTATAATAATATTATACTTATAATAATGTATATATATATATAGAATATATATAGAAGAATATATATATATAAATGTATAGAATATATATAAATGTATAGATAAAATGCAATAATATAGATAAAATAAAAAAAAAGAAGTATTACGAGAATTCAAATAATGTAAGTTGAAAAGAAGCTGTTAGTAACAAATTGCCCACTGCCATAGGAAGTAAAAACTTCCATCCAAGATCTAGAAGTTGATCAATACGGATTCTAGGCAAAGTCCATCGTGCTAGAATAGCAAAAAAAATAAATAAATAAGTCTTAGCCAGTGTAATACTTATATGTATTATGGGAATTATAAGTTCTAATAGTAAATTGCTTGAATCTAATGGTAAACTAACTTTATACATAGAAATAAAGAATATCAGAGTAGTAGGAATAGGGAAATTCCAACCTCCTAAATATAGCACTACAGCAAATAAAGATGAGACTAACAAGTTTAAGTATGAAGCAACATAAAAAATTCCAAATTTGATACCAGAATATTCAGTCTGATAACCTGCTACTAATTCTTCTTCAGCTTCTGGAAGATCAAATGGTAATCTTTCACATTCTGCTAAGGATGCTATAAAAAAAGTAATAAAACCAACTGGCTGACGCCATATATTCCAGCTTAAAATCCCATATTTACACTGTTGTTCAACAATATCAGAAGTACTCAAAGTATTGGATAATTATAGTTGATAAAAAGATGAAATTTTTATCTCTACTACAGAACCGTACATGAGACTTTTACCTCATACGGCTCCTTAATAACTAAAGATCTACAAAATAGAAATGAAAATAATAAAGATATATAAAGAATATAAGTAGAAAAGAAATCGAATAAGTAAAGTAGATAAGAATATAGAATAAAAAAAAATAAATACAAATAGATACTGGCTTTATCAAAAAAAGCAAATAGTATGAAAATTTTTTGCTAATCAATTAATTAAATTCATTCATTTAATTTAATAAATAGTCAATACTTATATGTTATTTTTATATTGAATAAAATAGATTATAATATTGATCATATCATCATATATATATAATGATTTTAAGTTAATTTAATATTTACTATTTTCATATATTACTATTACATTAATATTGCTTTTATTGTTATTATTGTATTTTTATTATTATTGTATTTTTATATTATATTTGATCTCATAGTTATATTTTTATTTATTTTATTTCGTTTTTTTTTTCTTCAATAATCAAGATTCTGTCATTGTATTGGTATTTTCTTTTTAAATGCATTTTATGTATTTAATATTTAGATGTATTTTGTTTATATTATGTATTTTTTATTTATAATATAGATAGATGAATAATAATATGTCATTATATTTATTAACATTATCTAGATTATTATATGAATGAATTATTTATAAATAAAGAGTACATTCCAACATATATATATAATAAATATAATAATTATATAATAAATATAATAATTCGTTATTTTATTTATGTAATTAGTCATTAAAAAAAATATGATACTATACATAAAATAGACTTGATAAAAACGACCTACTATCTATCTAATTCTGAATCTATCTTTCTTTTCAAAGTAAAGTAATAGATGTTTCAATCTATTGATAATTTAACTTTGAAAAAGTTTACTCGTTTACAATAACTTTTTTTTTGAGTATTTAGAAGAATGCTTAAAGCCGAATTTATCTCAAAAACTTGCTATTAGACCACTCTATGAAATCTAATATATCTTGTATCAATAAATTCTTTATCATTTTTTAATTTAATCTAATTCATTAACGACTTTTCAACATATTAAACTTAGTTCTTCATTTACTTTGCTTTGAAAAACAAAAATGTTTCTTAAGGTTCATTTTTGATTTCAATTGTTTTACTTTGTTTTACGACTGCTATCAGTTTTTGATTCTATATCAAAAACTAAGGAAAATTTAGCTTAAATTTTTTGCATTTATGCATAACAAAAAGTTAATGAGAAATAGTCTTTATCGATTTCTTTATAATTCTTTTTTTCTATAGTGAATATAGCTAATTAATACTTATAGTCACTGTTTTATGAAATAGGATGAGTAGAATACTAGCTATTCTTTTTATTTTAATTTGAACAAATATATAGAAAAATATTCAATAAAAAAGAATGTTGCTTAAATATATAATATAATATAATCTAATAAAAATAGATAGCATTCTATTCTAATTTATCAAAAAATTGAAAAATTTATTATTGGAACCTAATAAGACAACGAGTCACACATAGAGATATGGATAATACACAAAGTGTTAAGGGAATTTCATAGCTAATGGATTGCGCAGCAGCACGTAATCCACCCAGTAGTGAATATTTGTTGTTAGACGCATAACCTGCTATTAATAATCCTAGAGGAGTAATACTTGATATCACAATCCAAAAAAATATTCCTAACCGAATATCTGATAAAATGATATTTTTTCCAAACGGTACAACTAAATAGCTTAATATTACTGGAGTTACTACTAGAACTGGCCCAATAGAGAACAACCATCTATCTCCTTGAGCAGGAATTATATCTTCTTTAATAAGAAGTTTTACTCCATCTACTATAGCTTGCATAATGCCTAGAGATCCAGCATATTCAGGTCCTATCCTTTGTTGTACTGCTGCAGAAATTTTTCTTTCTAACCATACAGTTACTAATACGCCTAAGACACTTATTACTAGTAATAGAACTATAGGTAAGAAAATTGATATTAAATAAGCTATATTCTCAGATATACCAAAATCTATCACTAATTTGATAGCGTTAAATTTCAATCTAACAAGAGATGACATATTGTAAGATGATATCATATTATCTATCTACCTCTCCCATAATTATATCGATACTGCCTAAAATTGTCATAATATCTGCTAATTTCATTCCATTAACAAGTGGAGGAAGTACTTGTAAATTAATGAACCCTGGGGGACGAATTTTCCAACGCCATGGAAAAATATTATCATCTCCAATTAAAAAGATACCTAATTCTCCTTTAGATGCTTCTAATCTAACATAATGCTCTTGTTTAGGGATTTTAAAAGTAGGTGATGATTTTTTACTAATAAATTGATATTCAAAATCATTCCATTGTGTAGATTTTTTTGTATTTAGTTTACGTGCTTCTAGATTCTCATATGGTCCTCCAGGAATTGCTTTTAAAGCTTGTTGAATTATTTTTACTGATTCTCTCATTTCTCCAACACGAACTATATATCGAGCTAAACAATCTCCTCTTTTTTCCCATTGAACTGACCAATCTAATTCATCATAACATTCATAATGATCTACTTTGCGTAGGTCCCATTCCATACCAGAAGCTCTTAACATGGGGCCAGAAAGACCCCAGTTAATAGCTTCTTCTTTATTAATGACTCCAATTCCTTCTACTCTTTTCAAAAAAATTGGATTTTGAGTAATCAAATTTTCATATTCATTTACTTTAGGCAAAAAATATTCACAGAAATCTAAACATTTATCTATCCATCCATAAGGAAGATCAACAGCTACTCCTCCAATACGAAAATAATTATGCATCATTCGCATACCTGTAGCTGATTCAAATAAGTCATAGATCATTTCTCTTTCTCTAAGTATATAAAAAAAAGGTGTTTGTGCACCAATGTCAGCCATAAAAGGACCTAGCCATAATAAATGGGAAGCTATTCGACTTAGTTCCAACATAATAACTCTAATATAGCTTGCTCTTTTTGGCACTTGAATATTAGCAAGTTTCTCTGGTGCATTTATCGTAATAGCTTCTGTGAACATAGTAGCTAAATAATCCCACCGTGTTACATAAGGCAAATATTGTATAATGGTTCGATTTTCAGCAATTTTTTCCATTCCTCGGTGAAGATACCCTAATACTGGTTCACAATCTATTACATTTTCACCATCTAAAGTTATTATAAGTCGAAGTACTCCATGCATAGACGGATGATGAGGTCCCATACTCACTATCATTGAATTTGTTTTTCTAATAAGCATGGTAAAAGAATATTCCTTTGAAGACTAGTAATAATTATAATCAATTAATTTAATATTCAGATTTATCATTCTGATCTATTTTTATTTTATAATTCGAATAGATTCTATAATTTGTTTATTTTAATATGTCTATTCTAGTATATATATATTTAATATATTTATTAATATAGATTGTAAGATCTATGTCACTGTATTATGTTATATAAAATATAACATAATACAATAATAATTGAAATAGTATTTATTCAATTTTACTTATTATAAATTGTTCCATTATTTTAATAAGTCTGAATAAAGATAATACAATAGTAATCATAATACAATAGAAATCTAATTAATGTAGCAGCTTATTTATATAATAACACATCCAAGATAAGATAAATTACAAACTTGAAGTGATAAAACAAATATCTTTTTTGAATTATTTATATATTTGAATTATTTATATATATAAAAATTTGTGATATTATTTAATATAAATTATGTATCTATATATAATTTATATTAGATATTGTTATCTTCTAATTAGTTTTTATTCTCTTTATTTATTACATTTATGAATTTGTATTTATTACATATCCAATAAAGATTATTAGTACGTTGGATTTATTCTATTATTTATTCTATTATTATTGTTATATATTATTATTCTGTATAGTCTTTATATCTTAATTTATATCTTAATGTGATATTTTATATATTTTTTTCATTCATTTGTAGGTTATTATATCTATTTCTCATTTATTTTTTTTTGCAATTATTGACATATAATAGAATAAACACTATTATGTAAATACTAATATTAATATACTTTAATTTATTCTATATTAATTAATTCAATTACTTAATGGATATCCATGTATAGTATAGATTCAATATAATGAATACATACAAATCTATTTAACTGAGATATAAATACACTATTATGTATGGTAAATATTACTTACTATCTTACTATGTGCTTTTATTATGTGTTATCATGTTCTTTTAAATTATTCTATGATATATTAATTCATTTTATTCAATTGAAATACTTATTTTTTATGAATATTGATTAAAATATTCTTTTATTTAATTTTCACATTGCTTTTAATATGTTTATTCTTGGTATTACTATATATGTATTATGTATCTATTATATATATCTTTATTATATGTATTGTTCATATTCTGTTATATTTATTTGATATTCTGTTATATTTATATTCTATAATAAATATATATTTTATATTCTATAATAAATATATATATTATAATAAATATATATTTATTTTTATATAATAAAAATAAATCTAATAAATTGTAATATAGAATCTAATAAATTGTAATATAGATAATATCCTAATAATTATAATATTGTAATTATTTTAATTAGAAATATGTAATTAATTAGAAATATGTAATAATAAATATATTCGTATATATATAAATAATATTTCTCTGTATTATCACATACATATATCAATCTATATATGTATTTTTATATATGTATTTTGATATCTATTATTTCTATTTAATTCAATATGCTTTTTTTTTATTTCATTCGATTACTAATAAAGCTATCATTTTTTTTGAATATTTATTATTCATTGTTTTGATTGATTCTTATTTAGTTTTAATTTGATTCTTTATTATCATATATCTCTTTTGTATATTTATTTATTCTATGTCGTTTCTAATAGAAAATTGAATTATAATGTATAGTCTAATTAATTATACCATAGATATATGTCACAATATATCAGTATATATTCATTTTTATTATCAATTAATTAGACTATACATAAGACAAATATACATAAAAGATTAATAAGTTATTAAATTAGTATAAGAAAATGAATAAATTAACTTTACAAAATATATCTTATTTTGTATTCTATATATTCATTTTGTATTCTAATAGTATATTGTTCTTATTATATTAATATTAATATTATATATTATTTTTATTATTTATTCTTATTTTGATTATAGTAATTATGGTTAATTATATATTGATTAATAATTATATGATTAATAATAATTATATTTTAATAATAATTATATTATATTCTATATTTTTTTATTATCTATTCTTTGTAGATTTTTATACTATGTGATTATTCTATATATTGATATGATTCTATATTTATTTTATATCTATTTGATAAATAGATATCTTTTTTTTGAATTATTATTATGAATTATTATTATTATAAGAAAAATCTTATGTTGATTGTATCTATATTTATTGATTCTTTATTATAGAAATCTATAAAGTAACAATATATAAAATTAAAGTAACAATATATAAAATTGAAAATATAAAATTATAATAAAATGTTTTTAATTAGATTAATTCCTTTTCCGATACCAATACATAGATGTTACTAATAAATACAATAATGAAAATAATATATGTCTTTTATTTAAGTTAAATTGAACACAATCACAATGAAGAATAGCATATTTTTGAGGTACTGTTCTTTATTGTATTGAATCTGTACTAATTTCAGGTAATCATGATATTTATACTAATCATTGCAATCAATTGATTGCAATGATTAGTATAAATATCGTCAAATTTCATATCATATATAAATTTCATATCATATATATAATTGTGCTTTTAATTAACTAATAAACTTTTATTTTTCAATTGATTGAATTACAATCAAACTGAAAATAAATGTTTATTGTTTGTATATGTTTATTGTTTATGTCTATTATTAAACATTTCACATTGATCACTGTTTGTTTGATTATATTGTAGTTATTTATTCTTCCTATTTTTATTCTTTTTGAATGTACAAGATCCTAAGTAAAAGAATACATATAAAAGACAAATAAAACAATATACTTCTAAAAGATATACTTCTAAGGATAATAAAATATAGAATAATATGAATTATAATATGTAAAATAGTATAGTGAGTATATTATTTATTATAGTCATTAAACATAATAGAAAATGATAGAAAATGAATCTAATCATTATAAATTATCCAGACAATTTTCTTGATGATTCTTCTTTCGATCCCGTAAATGAATTAGTTAATTAGAAATTTATTTATTAATTTTTTCTCTTCACTTTTTGTTTATTCAATTTTTTTAATTTTTATCTAAATTTTAATGATGATTCCCATATATCCGGCTCAACCTATGATTTGCTTGGGAATTCTTTATGGATTCCTAACGATATTTTGCGTTACACCCTCTCAAATAATTTGTGCGAGGGCTTTTTTGATAAAAGATGATTCAGCTGGTTCAATCGCTTTGATAGGCTCTTTCATTGGCCAACTTTGTTTAGTTTTGCTTATACTTTCACCATTTGGAGTAGTTTGGAATCGGTGCTACTTTGGTTTTCTGCTAACCAGTATATGGTTCTTATGGAGAACTCAAAAACAATTTAAGCTCAGAAGCTTAAAATATGAATCTTCTTCTCAATTTTCTTTTCATTATAAATTTGTTTTATTTATAGATAGTTTAATATTTCAACTATTAAACCCTATTGCACTTCCTAATTCTATTTGTTATAGAATACTAACGCCGATCTTATTTCGTTATAGTAGTCATTTAATCTTTGTAATGAGTCTGATTGTTGGATTCATAATAAGTAATTTTTTTTTCGTGCAACTAACTAGAAATTTAAGAAATCGTATTCAATATGATGCTCTAAAAACTTATCAATTTATAATTCCTTCCTTAAATAACATTTTCGTTAATTTCGTATGGAGTATCATTTTCCTTAGTCTCTCTAGATTCACATGGGGCTCCTATCAAGATGCATTTATTAAAAAAGATGGATGGTATCATCCCTTAAGATTAGAAAAGTTGCGATTAAAAACACGTACATCTGATTGTTTTTTTGATAACTTTATTATTACAGATAAAAGAAACAAGATCTTTTCAACATATTTACCAAAATGGTCTAATTTAATTAATGGAATAGAAAATTATACATCATTGCAAAAAGTGAATCTAGTGGAAGAATATGAAAATGAATCAAAAACTTTAGAGAATGAGATTCAAGAATATAATTTTTATGAGAATGACTCGGAAAAATATACAAAGAAGATAACTCAAAAGCAAAAGGCTTCAGTCATTACAAAACTAGTAATGACTCAATTACCAAGAAAGAGAAAAAATGATTTCACTTTTTCTTGGAATATCATTAAGATAGATTCTCCAAATTATGTACGAAGAGATCTTTCTTTATTTAGACCAAAGAGATCTTTCAATTATATTGGATATATTCAAAAATGGCTGTCAAATAATTGGAACCAAGACATAAAACAAGTTCTTTTTTTACCTTTCTCTTGGGAACCGTTAACTTATGATGAATGTAACGAAGTTCTTTTCTTGTTACATTCTTCTAATAAAAAATTGATACAAATGCTTGCAAATCCAAAGTTAAAAGATAGACTACTTAAATACAAAGAAAATACAATTAAAGATTTACCAGGCACACCGTTAGCCTCAAAGAGACATAATCACAAACTTCAAAAATGGCAAGAAGAATTGGAATTTCTACCACTGAAAGTTGGAATTAGAAAACTGAAATTATTAAGATTTTATACTCAAAAACAACGTCAAGAAGATTTAAGCAAAAAATTCAAGATTAATTTTAGAAGAAATTTGACAAAACTAGAACCTTATTATACACAGCAAGCTTTTTTTTATACTCTCCTGAAAAGAAATATAGCTATTGATAAGTTAAAAAAAGAATATCAGTCTATGATTTCTCCTAAGCAACTTTCCACATACAATAAAGAAGGAATTAAAATTAAAAAAAGAAATAAGCGTCCCAAAGGCACTTTAAAAGCAAAACTTCGCAAGAAACATGAAAATAGGTATTTTGCTCCTTTTAGGTATTTTTATATGTTTCAAGTAAATAAGGTTCGAGATAATTTGATAAAAAGAAGGGATAATCAACTATCTAAAGGAGTTTCTTTACTGACTGTTTTATCAGAACAAGACAAAAGATGGTTAACTGGTGCGCAGAAATCATTACATATTAGAGATCTACGAAAACAACAACTAAAAAAACAACGTGATATAGCTTATAAAAAAAGTCCATTCAGATGGCTTGCAAATTTTGTATATACCAGTAATGCGCTATTATTCTTAAAATTAAGAAAACCTATCTTATGGGGGAAAGCTGCTTTGAAAGGTGCGATCTGTTTTTTGTTAAGAAAAGATTTCTCTTTTCAAGAAGAGATCAAAGATTTGGATGATTCTCTATATTTAATATACGACGTAGAAGGCAATCTTATGCCTTCTGGTAAGCTTCCAGAATGGTGGTTTATTCATGGATTCACTGTAAAACGCAAATTCAAAGAGAAAAAAATTGAGGATATGAAAAAGAATTTTCCAAGTAAGGAAAAGAAAGAAATAGAGGATTCTTCAAGTGATCAATTTGTTCAAAATAATAATTTAAAAGGTTCTCGTAAAATCGTACTAAATAAGACTGATTCCAAAAAAGATTTAGAATCTTCTATTTTTGAAATTAATAGTAAGAATGCTAAAAGCGTTAATGATAAAATGATACTCTTGAAAAACAATAGAATTTCCAGTAATAGAATAATAAACTTACTTACATTTTCTTTAGTAAAAGTTATCTTGTTTTTAGAATTTCAAATCATAGAAATAAACAAATTATTTTTTTCCTTTCTTATTATATCTTTAAGAGATTGCAAGAATATTCCCGTATATATAAAGTTATTGATTTTAAAGATCAGACAAATTCCAAATGTTTTGCATATTAAAAAACTTTTCTTTCTAAGATTCTCTTTTCAACCAATTCAAAAATTGACAATTAAGAAATTGATTCTGTTTTGTGGAAAGATTTATTTAAAAATAAAAAGTTTAACATTGTTTAATCAATTATCATCCAATTTATATACATGGAATTTCTTTAATAAGAACATATTATTATTTTTTAGAAATCTCATTGATAGAATTTTAAATCTATGCTTTGATAATGTTTATATATCTTCTTTGAAAAAAACGTTTTTCAAAGAAAACTTTATTTTATCTTTTTCTTATATAAATTTTGCAGAAAGAATATCTAGATCTATGCTTATTTTTCCGTTTGATTCTAATTTAAGAATAAAAGAGTTTTCTATAAAAAATTCTTGTCCAGTATCCTTTTCTAATATAGAGAAAGAAAAAGGTATTCAGTCTTTCATCACAGTCAATAAAATAGAAAGTAGATTCGATTCTTTTTTAAAAGATCTAGAGAATTATCATATATTTTTGACTAATTTACAAAAGACTCTTAAATTTCAAACCAACTACTTCCATCTTTTAATTAACAACTATTTTAAAGAAATATATAGTTTGAACAGAAAATATATTCAATTTCCTGTAAACAGTCAAAATATTAATCCAATTAGAGTAATAACTAAAGGTAAGATTAGTACTATCTCATTCCAAAAGAAAACGGAATTCAATAAGCTACTGAAAAATTTGCAATTAAGTAATACAAATCGTTTTTTAGAATCATGGTTATTTTACTGTACAAAAAACAATAATAATTTCGACGAAAAAATGGAACAAGAAATAGCAAGAATTTTTTGCAAAATACAAAAAAGAGAAATAAAAAGAAGAAAAGTTATAGAAGAATATTTATACTATCTATATTCTTTTATTTTCAGCTTTAAAGGAGACTTGAAAAAATTGTTGAATAACTTTATTTCTCTTGATTCAAGTGAATATAAAATTCGCTTTTTTCAAAGAGATCTAACAAATATAAATGAATGGTCTATTTTTTCATTTTATAACGAAAAGATACAACCATTAAATTATATTAATGATAAGAAAAATTCATCTGAAATAATTAAAGATGCTTTAATGAGAATGGAAGCAGATAATTTCAATCTTTTTTATCTTCTAGCTTCAAAAAAGACCTCTGTGCAAGCTTCTAGTTTTCATCCAGTCTTTTTGAATTTAAATAACAATGTAAATGGTTTTTTAGGTAAACATTCTTCTGTTTTAGAGAATTTGGAACAATCTTCTCTGTTCTCTTTAAACACAAATAAGATATTAGAAAAATCAATCAAAGGAATTGATGATCAGTCTCTTCAAAAAATGAAGATCGATCTTCATTTATCACATCATGTTTTTCATTGCTTATTTTTAGAAGATAGTAGTAATTTTTATTATAACATTTTGCCTTACCTTATTATTTTTCATTCAGTTTGTTCTAAAAATCAATTTTATCATTTTTGGAATAAAAACAGAATCATCCTGAATAAGGTAAACAAATTGAGTAATAGAAAGAGATTATTTCAATTCTCTACTATTGTAAACCATTACTTATTGCCTAATTATCGTATAGAAGATCTTGTTTGTATGGAAAGAGTATGGTTTACTAACGGTAAAAGATATTCTACTCGTAGAATCTTTACAGATCCTTGGATTGCTCATAGACCTACAAATTTGCAAAATCTTATGTGGATTTATAAGGATCCTTTTTTTTATAAAACTTAAAATAGTATCTTATTTATATTTTGGAGAAGTTTTTAAAAACTTCTCCAAAATATAAATAAGATACTATTTTAAGTTTTATAAAAAAAACATATCTTTTTTTTATATGTTCTTTTTAATAAAATTCATTCTATCTCATTTTATTAGATGAACTTGGATCACTTACCTTTATTGAGAATTTACTTTCACTAAATTATTCCAGCCTAGTTCGTGAAGGCTTTGATTTCTTCTCAAAGGACGAGTAACTAATTCAAGTATATCTCTAGCATTTGTAAATCCATGAATTTGAGCAAAAGTGAATTCTACTGACCATTTAGTACTGATTCCCCTAGCTTCTAGAGGATTGGCATGAGCCATACCAGTAATAGCTAAATCGGGCTTTAACTCACGAATACGCTGAATTTGATTATAATTGTCAGGTTTTTCAACTATTCTAGGTAAGGGTACATTCATCATTTCACATGTCTTTTGGAGCAACATTAATTCAGCTGCTTGATAACGTTTGTCCATATATGGTATACCTATTTCATATACTATCATACCACAACGAATTAAAAATCGAGCTAAAGAAATTTCTAACAAGTTGTCTCCCATAAAAAAAACAGATTTTCCTCTAACTAAATCTAAATAGTCTTCTAGTCCATCCCATATTTTATTTTCTCTTTCTTCTAAACCTGTTGGTTGAATGTTAAAAACATTACATATCTTTTCAATCCATGCTCTAGTACCATCGGGTCCTATAGGAAATGGAGCACTAATTAATTTGCACTTTTTTCGACGCATCAAAGTAGTTGCGGTTCGGCTTAAAAATGGATTCACTCCACACACATAAACCCCTTCTCCAAGACTTGGTAAATCTGTATATCTTTGAGTAGGCAGCCATCCCGATACTTCAATTTGATTTCTTTTTAATTCCAAATTGAGTTGAGAACTTACTGTAGTAGGTAAAGAACCAAAAAGTACTAAAGGTGGATGAGAGTTTGTTGCAGAAATAGAACGAATATTGTTTTTTCTTAATTTTAAAAATGAAAATCGGGTTGCATCTTCTTGTATATCATTGTCAGTTAAATCAGTTTTATTTTGGAGTTTATAATCGGGACAACGATGAACAATAGCTGCTAATACTGTGTCTTCTCCCTGTGTAAAAGCATAATCTAATCCATTAGCTCTAGCTACAACAATTGGTATACCAATTTCTGCTTCTAATTTAGGTGCCATTCCCTCAAGATCCATTTTAATGATTTCTGTTGTACAAGTTCCTATCCATACTATTACACTTGGATTTCTGTCTTTTTTTATTTGGATGCAAAGTCTCTTTAATTCTTCGTAATCATTTAATTGCGCCGAGATATCTCCTTCTTCCAATTCTGCCATTGCATATCTTGGTTCTGCAAAAATCATGACTCCAAGTGCATTTTGTAAAAAGTATCCACATGTTTTAGTACCTACTACTAAAAAAAAACTATCTTCAATTTTTTGGTATAACCAAGCTACACAACTAATAGGACAAAAAGTATGATAATTCCCAGTTTCACATTCAAAAGTCAGTGTATCAGATATTTTTTCTAACATATATACTACCTCTATTCTTATTTATTACTTTGCTATTTTTGTTATTTTCTAGATTTAAAAATTTAATTTATCATTAATCTATAATATAAGAATGAATCAGATTTAAATTATTAAAAAACTTGATTCATTCTTTTCGAGATTATTTGAATTTATATTGATATTAAGATAAAAATCGGAAAGCAAAGTAAAAAGCTCTCTATCTGGTATTTCTTTTGGAACTATTCCTTCTGGCTGAGAAAGAATTTGATCTGCTATATTTAAATAATAGTCACATACATATTCAAGCGAAGAATCTGTTTCTGCCATTTCAAATAAAGTTTTACCTTTAACTCTTGAAACTCGTATGTCTTCTATTAATGGAAGTACTTCTAATACTGGCATAGGACAAGCTTCTACATATTTGTCTATAAGATCTCGTTTTGAAGTTCTATTACCTACCAAACCAGCTAATCTTAAAGGATGTGTACGAGCTTTTTCTCGCACTGAGGCAGCAATCCTATTTGCGGCAAATAGTGCGTCAAATCCATTGTCAGTAATTATTATGCAGTAATCTGCGTAATTAAGGGGTGCTGCAAATCCGCCACATACTACGTCACCTAATACATCAAATAATATTACATCATACTCATAAAAAGCATTTAGTTCTTTCAGTAACTTAACTGTCTCTCCTACTACATATCCTCCGCATCCAGCGCCAGCTGGAGGACCTCCAGCTTCAACACAATTGACTTCTCCATAACCTTTATATATAACATCTTCTGGCCATACATCTTCATAGTGATAGTCTTTAGATTGTAGGGTATCTATAATTGTTGGTATCAGAAATCCTGTTAAGGTAAAAGTACTATCATGTTTTGGGTCACAACCAATTTGTAATACTTTTTTTCCACGTCTTGCTAGCGCGATGGAGATATTACAGCTAGTAGTAGATTTTCCTATTCCACCTTTTCCATATACTGCTATCTTCATCTTTTTTCTCCTAATTAAAATGTAAAAATAAACAATTGTTTTTCTTTTCTTATGTATATATTTTTAGATTCTCCAATTGTGTATGATAATGAAACAAGTTATTTTCAAATACTATTAAATTTTAGTTCAATTGGAGTTGCATTGATTGGTATGATTATTGCTTATTCCATCTATGCATATAATAATATTAGCATAGATTTTGGGTTTTTCAAAAGATCCTTGAAAAAAATCTACTTTGAGTTTTATCAATTTTCTTTTTCAAAGTGGTATATTGAAGTTTTCTATCATTCTCTTTTTCTAAGTGGAACTCGTAATCTAGCTCAACTTCTCTTTTATTTAGATCAGTGGCTATTTGATGGAGTGGTAAATTTGACTGGAATTTCTACTCTTTTAGGTGGTCAAAGCTTGAAATACAAAGAAAGTGGTAGAGTTTCATCCTATTTATTCAGTATTCTAATAGGTGCTCTTGTTTTATTCTTTTTCTTACCTTTACACAATTCTCAGATAGGTTCGAATTAAGATTTTTGTGATGTATAAATAAATAAATTAGATCTTTTGTATGTTCTAGAGAATAGACATTGTTAATACACTCTATTGATCAATCAATACAAAATAAAAATTTTTTTAGATTTGTATTGATTTGATTATTAGAGAATTTCTATTCTATACTATAATAAATCAATAAATCTATTCTATACTTATTATTTATTCTTGAATGGATTCTATTTATTTTTGTTTGTATCTAATGATCATGATGTGTTAATTTCATCTTGCTACTTTTTATTAACTACCTACTTTGAAAGAATCTACGAATAATGCATATGTAAATCCTATTTTCCAAACGTTGAGAAGAAAGAGACTCTTTTTTCTCCTTTCTTTACAAATTGTAAACAAAAGAATTCTACTAGGTATTTGATAAATCAAAAGACCTATAGATTCAACCATTACTGATAATATAACTGCTATTAATATATCCCAATCAGCTACTTGTGCTAGGATAGTAGAGAGTGTATTAGCATGAAAAAAACCGAGTAAAAG